AATAAAGTGCCTGATTAAAGGATTATTTTGATAGAATAAATAAAGTAGTTATTCTACCTTTATTACTTTACTTTAATATAATTTTTTATAATTTATAGAATTAAACTATATCTAAAAATATCAAAAATTTTTGTGCTTCTTACACTAAATTATATCTTTTTTAAAAAAAATAAGCTAATTAAAGCTTTTGGGCTCATACTTCAAAAATAAAGGTATTAATCCTTTTTTTTTTAATTTATTTAAATTTAAATTCAACTAAATTATTTTTTATAATTATTTTATTTTTTAGTTCATTTATTTCTATTTCATCTAATTCATGATTAGGATGTTGAATTGGATTAGAAATTAATTTATTAACATTTATCCCCCTAATTAGAAATAATAATAATCTATTATATACTGAAGCATCCTTAAAATATTTTTTAATTCAAGCATTAACTTCCTCAAATTTATTATTTTTAATTTTATTATTTAGATTTTTTTTTAATTTTTTTGATATTCAAAATAATTTAATTAAAATTTTAATAAATTCTTCACTATTAATAAAAATAGGTGCTGCCCCTTTCCATTTCTGATTTACTCAAATTTTAGAAGGAATAACTTGATTTAATTCCTTTATTTTAATAACTTGACAAAAAATTACACCTTTAATTTTATTATCTTATTGTTATAATTATTATTTTATATTTTTTACCATTATTTTATCTAGTATTTTCGGGGCTATTGGAGGATTAAATCAAACTTCATTACGAAAATTAATAGCATACTCATCAATTAATCATTTAAGATGAATAATTACAGCAATAATTATTAGTGAAAATTTATTTATTTTTTATTTAATAATTTATTTTTTTTTAAATTTTATTATATGTATAATATTTTATCTAACTAATTTATTTTTTTTTAATCAATTATTCTATTTAAATTATTATTCAATAATTAAATTTTTTATTTTTTTAAATTTACTATCATTAGGTGGCTTACCCCCATTTTTAGGGTTTTTACCCAAATGATTAATTATTAATTACTTAATCAATTATAATATATTTATACTATCTTTTATTTTAATTATATCAACATTAATTACACTATACTATTATATTCGAATTTCATATTCAACTTTTTTAATAAATTATTTAAAATTAAAATGATTTAAAATTAATTTTAATAATAAAGTTAATTTATTAATAATTTTAATTTTATTATCTTTAATTAGATTAATTTTAAGAACAATTTTATTTTATTTAAATTAAGACTTTAAGTTAATTTAAACTAATAATCTTCAAAATTATAAATAAAATAAATTTTTAAGTCTTAATAATTATTAACTATTCCTTTAAATTTGCAATTTAATATCATGATATGAATATAAAACTAAAATTAATAAAAAAGAATAATTTCTTATAAATAAATTTACAATTTATCGCTTAATATTCAGCCATTTTATTAGCGAAAATGATTATATTCTACAAATCATAAAGATATTGGAACTTTATATTTTATTTTTGGTATTTGATCAGGAATAGTTGGAACATCCTTAAGAATAATAATTCGAACAGAATTAGGAAACCCTGGATCCTTAATTGGAGATGATCAAATTTATAATGTAATTGTTACAGCCCATGCTTTTATTATAATTTTCTTTATAGTAATACCAATTATAATTGGTGGATTTGGAAATTGACTAGTTCCTTTAATATTAGGAGCCCCTGACATAGCTTTCCCACGACTTAATAACATAAGATTTTGATTACTACCCCCTTCACTAATACTATTAATTTCTAGAAGAATTGTAGAAAATGGGGCAGGAACAGGTTGAACTGTTTATCCACCCTTATCTTCAAATATTGCCCATTCAGGGGCATCCGTAGATTTAGCTATTTTCTCTTTACATTTAGCAGGAATTTCATCAATTTTAGGGGCAATTAATTTTATTACTACTGTAATTAATATACGATCAAAAAGAATATCTTTTGATCGTATACCCTTATTTGTATGAAGAGTTGTAATTACAGCATTATTACTTTTATTATCATTACCCGTATTAGCTGGAGCTATCACTATATTATTAACAGACCGAAATTTAAATACTTCATTTTTTGATCCTGCAGGAGGGGGTGATCCCATCCTATACCAACATTTATTTTGATTTTTTGGTCACCCTGAACTTTATATTTTAATTCTCCCAGGATTTGGTATAATTTCCCACATTATTAGTCAAGAAAGAGGTAAAAAAGAAACCTTTGGGTCATTAGGTATAATTTATGCTATATTAGCAATCGGTTTATTAGGATTTATTGTATGAGCCCATCATATATTTACAATTGGAATAGATGTCGATACTCGAGCTTATTTTACATCTGCCACTATGATTATTGCTGTACCAACAGGTATTAAAATTTTTAGATGATTAGCTACTTTACATGGAACTCAAATTAATTATAGCCCCACAATACTATGAAGCTTAGGCTTTGTATTTTTATTCACTATTGGGGGTTTAACAGGAGTTATTTTAGCTAATTCATCTATTGATATTACACTACACGATACCTATTATGTAGTAGCACATTTTCACTATGTTTTATCTATAGGAGCAGTATTTGCTATTATAGCAGGATTTATTAACTGATACCCTTTATTCACAGGATTAAGCTTAAATCCTTTATTATTAAAAATTCAATTTTTTATTATATTTATAGGAGTTAATTTAACATTTTTTCCTCAACATTTTCTAGGTTTATCTGGAATACCTCGTCGATATTCAGATTACCCAGACACTTATTTATCTTGAAATATTATTTCCTCATTAGGATCAAATATTTCTATAATTGGTATAATAATAATATTATTGATTATTTGAGAATCAATAATTAATAAACGAATAAATTTATTCACATTACAAATATCCTCATCTATTGAATGATTACAAAACCTCCCACCAGCAGAACATTCATATAATGAAATACCTATTTTAACAAATTTCTAATATGGCAGAAAATTATGCAATGGATTTAAACCCCATTAATAAAGAATTAATTCTTTTTTTAGAATATGGCTACTTGATCTAATTTAAATATACAAAATAGTTCTTCTCCATTAATAGAACAAATTATTTTTTTTCATGACCACACATTACTAATTTTAATTATAATTACTATATTAGTAGGATATATTATATTAAGATTATTTATTAATAAATATATTAATCGATTTTTATTAGAACAACAAATAATTGAATTAATTTGAACAATTCTGCCAGCAATTACTTTAATTTTTATTGCACTTCCCTCTTTACGATTATTATATTTATTAGATGAAATTAATAATCCTTTAATTACGTTAAAAACTATCGGACATCAATGATATTGAAGATATGAATACTCTGATTTTAATAAAATTGAATTTAATTCATATATAACCCCAATAAATGAATTAAAATTGAATGAATTTCGACTATTAGATGTAGATAATCGAATTATTTTACCAATAAATACCCAAATTCGAATTTTAATTACAGCAACAGACGTAATTCATTCTTGAACAATCCCATCTTTAGGGGTAAAAATTGATGCTACTCCTGGCCGATTAAATCAATCAAATTTTTTTTTAAATCGTCCTGGACTATTCTATGGGCAATGTTCAGAAATTTGTGGGGCAAATCATAGATTTATACCTATTGTTATTGAAAGAATTTCAATAAATAAATTTATTAATTGAATTAAAAATTATAATTCATTAGATGATTGAAAGTAAGTACTGGTCTCTTAAACCATTTTATAGTAATATAACAATTACTTCTAATGAAAGAATTAGTTAAAATATAACATAAATATGTCAAATTTAAATTATTAATAAATTAATACTCTTTTATCCCACAAATATATCCTTTAAATTGAATTATATTATTTATTTATTTTATTTTAATTTTTATTTTATTTAATATTATAAACTATTATATTTATTTAAATAAATTAAATAAATTAAACAATAATCTACTATTTAAAAATACTAATCTAATTTGAAAATGATAACAAATTTATTTTCAGTATTTGATCCCTCAACTAATATTTTTAATATTTCATTTAATTGAATTAGAACTTTTATTGGAATTATAATAATTCCCTATTCTTTTTGAATATTACCAAACCGATTTTATATTATTTGATACTCAATTTTAAATAAACTGCACTTAGAATTTAAAATTCTATTGGGTAAAAATTCTTTAAATGGAACAACATTTATTTTTATTTCATTATTTACATTTATTCTATTTAATAATTTTTTAGGATTATTTCCTTATATTTTTACAAGAACTAGTCATTTAATTCTAACCCTATCTCTATCTCTCCCAATTTGACTAACATTTATATTTTATGGATGAATTAATAACACTCAACATATATTTTCACATTTAATTCCTCAAGGAACACCAAATATTTTAATGCCATTTATAGTTTTAATTGAAACAATTAGAAATATTATTCGTCCCGGTACTTTAGCTGTACGTTTAACAGCTAACATAATTGCAGGCCATTTATTAATAACTCTCTTAGGAAATACCGGGCCAAATCTACCCTACTACTTAATTTTCTTATTAATTTTTATTCAAATTTTACTATTAATATTAGAGTCAGCTGTAGCTGTAATCCAATCTTACGTAATTACAATTCTAAGAACATTATATTCTAGAGAAGTAAATTAATGATAAACCATCAAAATCACCCATATCATTTAGTAGACTTTAGCCCATGACCTTTGACAGGAGCTATCGGAGTATTAATTTTAATATTAGGATTAATCAAATGATTCCATCAATTTAATATAAATATATTATTATTAGGTTATATTATTATTATTATAACAATATATCAATGATGACGAGATGTATGTCGAGAAGGAACTTTTCAAGGAAAACATACAATCCTTGTATATAAAGGATTACAATGAGGAATAATTTTATTTATTATTTCAGAAGTATTTTTTTTTTTATCTTTCTTTTGAGCTTTTTTTCATAAAAAATTATCCCCTAATATTGAAATTGGTATAATATGACCTCCTTTATCTATTATCTCATTTAACCCTTTCCAAATCCCCTTATTAAATACTATTATTTTATTAACTTCTGGAATTACTGTTACATGAGCTCATCATGCTCTTATAGAAAACAATTTTACCCAATCAACCCAGGGACTATTCTTTACAGTTATTTTAGGAATTTATTTTACAATCTTACAAATATATGAATACTATGAGGCTTCATTTACTATTGCAGATAGAATTTATGGCTCAACATTCTTTATAGCAACCGGTTTTCACGGTCTTCATGTAATTATTGGAACAATTTTTCTTTTAATTTGTTTATTACGACATATTAATAACCATTTTTCAATAAATCATCACTTTGGATTTGAAGCTGCTGCCTGATATTGACATTTTGTTGATGTAGTATGATTATTTTTATATATTTCCCTATATTGATGAGGAAGATAAATATTTATATAATATAATAAGTATATTTAACTTCCAATTAAAAAGTTTAATTTATTAATATAAATAAATTTTATTACTACTATCAATAAGAATTATTATTATTATTATTTCAAATATTATAATAATATTATCAATCATTTTATCTAAAAAATCCTATATAGATCGAGAGAAATGCTCTCCATTTGAATGTGGATTTGACCCAAAATCAATATCTCGTATTCCATTTTCATTACATTTTTTTTTAATTACTGTTATTTTTATAATTTTCGATATTGAAATTGCCTTAATCTTACCAATAATTATTACAATTAATATTAATAATTTAATTATTTGATATAAAATTATTTCAATTTTTATTATTATTTTATTATTAGGATTATACCATGAATGAAATCAAAATATATTAAATTGAACTAATTAGGATTATAATTTTAAATAAAAATATTTGATTTGCATTCAAAAAATATTGATATAATCAATTTATCTTAATAAAATAAGAAGCAAATATTGCATTTAATTTCGACTTAAAAATATGAGAATAAATTTCTCCTTATTTATTAAATATTAATTGAAACCAAAATAGAGGTATATTATTGTTAATAATAAAATTGAAATAATTTTCCAATTAAAGAAATATAAATATAAAGCTTCTAACTTTAAAATATAGTGATTAATTATTCATTAATATTTCTTATTTATATAGTTTAAATAAAACAATACACTTTCATCGTATAAATAAATTAAATATTTTATAAATAATTACTTAAAGATTTAATAAATCTCATTAATATCTTCAATATTATACTCTAAATATAAGTTATTTAAGTAATATATAAATATAATAAATATTAAAAAATAAGTTATTATTCATAAAATAAATATAAATAAATAAATTTTAATATTATTTATTTGAAAATAAATATTTAATTTTCTATAATTAACTAAATTTAAATATATCCCTTGAGCTCTTAATAATTCAGTTCAACCAAAATCAATATTTTTAACTATTTTTTGACTAATTTTTAAAGGATAATAATTAACACCAAAAGTAGATAATCCTGGTATAAATCATATTATAGAAAAAAATAAAAATCTTTTATAAAATATAATACTTTTATTTAAAGAGTAAATTTTTATTTTTCTAATAACAAAACCCAATAACCTTCCTATTAATCTTACATAAATAATTATTAATTTCATATTAAATCTTAAATAAATTATATAAGGTTTATAAAAAATTATTCAATTTAAAAATCTACCTCTAATAATTCTTATAAATAATAATACAAATATTCTTTTTAATATAATAAAATCTTCATCAAATAAACTATATATACTAATTAAATTTAAATCATTAATTATCAAATAAAAAAATAAACGTATAGTATAACTTACTGTTAATCCCGTAGATACATAATATAAAATAAAAACTAAAATATTTAAATTAAATAAACATCTTATTTCTAAAATTAAATCCTTTGAATAAAATCCTGCTAAAAAAGGAATTCCACATAAAGCTAAATTAGAAATATTTAAACATAAAGAAGTTAAAGGAATAAAATTATTTATTCCCCCTATAAAACGAATATCCTGTATATCATTTATTAAATGAATTACTACCCCTGCACATATAAATAATAAAGCTTTAAAAGTAGCATGAGTTATTAAATGAAAAAAAGCTAAATCAAAATACCCTATTCTTAAAATTCTTATTATTAAACCTAATTGCCTTAAAGTAGATAAAGCAATAATTTTTTTTAAATCAAATTCAAAATTAGCTGCTATACCAGCTATAAATATAGTTATACCAGAAATTATTAATAAAATTTTAAAAATTATACTATCAACTAATAAGTTATTAAAACGAATTAATAAATATACCCCTGCTGTTACTAAAGTAGAAGAATGAACTAAAGCAGAAACAGGAGTAGGAGCAGCTATAGCTGCTGGTAATCAAGAAGAAAAAGGAATTTGAGCACTTTTAGTTATAGCAGCAATTACAATTAAAACCATAACATACCTTATATAAATATCAATTTTTATAAATTCTAAATAAAAAATATAATTTCATCTTCCATAATTTATTATTCAAGCAATTACTATTAAAATAAATACATCCCCAATACGATTAGATAAAGCAGTCAATATTCCTGCATTATAAGATTTAATATTTTGATAATAAATCACTAAACAATAAGAAATCAAACCTAAACCATCCCAACCTAATAAAATTCTAATTATATTAGGGCTAATAATTAATAACAATATACATAAAACAAATATTAAAACTAAAATAATAAACCGATTTAAATTTATTTCTGATCTTATATATCTTTTACTATATATAATAACAACTGAAGAAATTAATAAAACAAATCTTATAAAAAATAAAGAAATTCAATCTAATAAAATAGTTATTACTATTATATTTGAATTTAATGAAATAATTTCCCATTCAACTATAATTACTATATTATTTATAATAAAAAATAACCCAATAAATAAAATAAATAAACTTATTAAAAATAAAAAAAAAAATCTAATTAAACAAATTGAAATATTAATTACTTAAAATGAATAACTCATATTTTTGATCCCACAAATCAATATTTTTAAATTAAATTATTTAAATTTTAAATAAATAAATATATTAAATCAATTTTTAAAATAAATAAATTTAAAGGTAATCAATGTAATATTAATAATAAATATTCTCGAGAAACACCTATATAACAACTATAAATCCCTGAATGAAATTTACCATGTTGAATATAAGAATATAAATATAAACTATAACCTGCACTAAAAAAAGAAATTAATATTAATAAAATTATAGTTATTCAACTTCAACTAATTATTCTATTAATTAATCTAATTTCACCTAATAAATTCATAGATGGCGGAGCAGCTATATTAGAAGAAGATAATATAAATCATCATATTCTTATCCTAGGTATAAAACTTATCATACCTTTATTAATAAATAAACTGCGACTCCCAATTCGTTCATAATTAATATTAACCAAACAAAATATTCCTGAAGAACATAATCCATGCCCTAATATTAAAACTAAAGACCCCATAAACCCTCAATAATTTATAGTAAAAATACCCCTTAATACAAATCTTATATGAGCAACTGAAGAATAAGCAATTAAAGATTTTATATCAATTTGACAAAAACAAATAATTCTTACTAAAAAACCCCCAATTAATCTAATTCTAATATAAATATAATTAAATTTTAAATTTACTTCTTGTAAAATAATTATTACACGTAATAAACCATAACCCCCTAATTTTAATATAATCCCAGCTAAAATTATAGACCCAGAAACAGAAGCTTCAACATGAGCTTTAGGTAATCATAAATGAAAAAAATATATAGGTATTTTCACTAAAAATGCAAAAATTATTACAAAATATAAAATAAATAAATTAAAATTATAAAATTTTATTAAATAAATAACTATAGAATCAATCTCTCTATATAAAAAAAAAATACCTAACAATAAAGGTAAAGAAGCAAATAAAGTATAAAATAATAGATATATTCTAGCTTGAATACGTTCAACTTGATACCCTCAACCAACAATTAATATTAAAGTAGGAATTAACCTCCCCTCAAAAAATAAATAAAATATAAATAAATTTATTCTTATAAAAGTTAATAATAATAATAATAATAATAATAAAATATTTAATAAAAAAAAATTATAATAATTTTTTTTTTTTAATAAATTCTCACTAGCTATTACTATTAAAATACAAATTCAAACACTTAATAAAATTAATCTATAAGAAATAATATCAACCCCAAACATATAACTTAAATTACTAAAATAATAAATATTTAAATTTAATAATATTAATAAAAATATTAATAAAAATATTATTATTTGAACCAATCAAAATTTATTTTTTATAAAACATAAAGGAATTATAAAACCTAAAAAATAAATAAATTTTATCATTATATTAATAAATTAAATCTTTGAAAATAATCATTTCCATTTGTTCGAATTATAGAAATTAAAATTGATAACCCTAATGCCCCTTCCCAAACAGAAAAAACTAAAAAAATTATTAAAAAATAAAACTCATAATCAATATTAATTAAATAAATTATTAAAAAAAAAAATAACCTTAATACTATAAATTCTAATCTTAATAAAACAATTAATAAATGTTTTCGTTTAGACGAATAAATTATATTACCTAATATAAATATATAAAATGAAATAAATATTATTAAAAATATTTCCATTAGTTTAAATAGTTTAAAATAAAACATTGGTCTTGTATACCAAATATAAGTACACTACTTTATAAACTTCAAAGAAAAAAAAAATTTTTATCAATAATTTCCAAAATTATTATTTTATTTAAACTATTCTTTGATATATTTAAATTATTTATTAGAATACTATTAATTTTATTTAGAACTATAATATTTTTTTTAACCCATCCATTATCAATAGGATTATTATTATTATTACAAACAATTTTAATTTCTTTAATTTCAGGATCAATAATTAATACTTTCTGATTTTCTTATATTTTATTTTTAACTATTTTAGGAGGATTATTAGTTATATTTATTTATGTAGCAAGAATTGCATCAAATGAAATATTTAAATTTAATTCAAATTTATTATTACTTTATTTAATAATTATTATAATAATATTTATTATCGTTATAATATTTAATAATTTATATTGATTAAATATAAATATTAATAGAGAATTATTAAATTTTTGAAATAAAATAATCTTTTTTAATAATGAAAATTCAATTAATATTTCAAAAATTTACAATAATCAAAGTTATTTTTTAACATTAATATCAATTATTTATTTATTAATTACATTATTCGTTATTATTAAAATTACTAATATTAATTATGGACCTTTACGAGCAAATTAATGATAAATTTATATAAACCATTTCGAAAAATACATCCTATTATTAAAATCATTAATAACTCATTAATTGATTTACCTACACCATCAAATATTTCATCTTGATGAAATTTCGGATCTCTATTAGGATTATGCTTAATTATTCAAATTATTACTGGTTTATTCTTAACCATACATTACTCAGCAAATATTGATTTAGCTTTTTACAGAGTTAATCATATTTGCCGAAATGTAAATTATGGCTGATTAATTCGTACATTACATACTAATGGTGCTTCATTTTTTTTTATTTGTATTTATATCCATATTGGACGGGGAATTTATTATGAATCATTTTTATATAAATATACTTGATTAATTGGCGTACTAATTTTATTTTTATTAATAGCAACCGCTTTTATAGGATATGTTTTACCCTGAGGACAAATATCATTCTGAGGAGCTACTGTTATTACAAACTTATTATCAGCATTACCTTACTTAGGTTCAAAATTAGTTAATTGAATTTGAGGTGGTTTTGCAGTAGATAATGCTACATTAACACGATTTTATACTTTTCATTTTTTATTGCCTTTTATTTTAATAATAATAACTATAATCCATTTATTATTTTTACATCAATACGGTTCAAATAATCCTTTAGGTATTAATAGAAATCTGGATAAAATTCCATTTCACCCTTACTTTTCATTTAAAGATTTATTTGGCTTTATTTTAATATTAAAAATTTTAATATTATTAACATTATGAAATCCTTATATTTTAAGAGACCCAGATAATTTTATTCCAGCAAATCCTTTAGTAACTCCAATTCATATCCAACCAGAATGATACTTTTTATTTGCTTATGCAATTTTACGATCAATCCCTAATAAATTAGGAGGTGTAATTGCTTTAATTATATCAATTGCTATTTTATTTATTTTACCTTTTACTTTCAATAAAAAATTTCAAGGAAATCAATTCTATCCTTTAAATAAAATTTTATTTTGAAATATATTAATCATTATTATTTTATTAACATGAATTGGCGCTCGCCCTGTAGAAGACCCTTATATTATAACAGGACAATCGTTAACTATCTTATATTTTTTATATTATTTATTGAGCCCACTAATTAGAATATTATGAGATAAAATATTAAAATAAAAATTTAATTAATGAGCTTGAAATAAGCATATGTTTTGAAAACATATTATAGAATAAATATAATTCTATTAATTTCATACTACTTTATAATTAATATATAATTATACCTAAAAAAAATAATAAAAAATTTAAAGATAAAGGTAAATAAATTTTTCAAGCTAAATATATTAACTTATCGTATCGAAAACGCGGTAATGTTCCTCGTACTCAAATAAACCTATAAGAAATAAAAATTAACTTTAAATAAAAAAATAAAGATAAATTATAACCCCCTAAATATATGACTCTAAATAATAAACTTATAAATAAAATACTAGAATATTCTGCTATAAAAATTAAAGCAAAGCCCCCCCCTCTATATTCAACATTAAACCCTGATACTAACTCTCTTTCCCCTTCAGCAAAATCAAAAGGAGTTCGATTTATTTCTGCTAAACTAGAAGAAAATCAAATTAATGATAAAGGGAATATTATAAAAATAAACCATAAATAATTCTGAAATTCATAAAATTTTATTAAATTAAAATCTAAAATTATTAAAATTGAAGATAATATAATTAAAATTATTCTAACTTCATAAGAAATAGCCTGAGCAACTGCCCGTAAACTACCCAATAAAGCATAATTAGAATTAGAAGATCATCCTGCTACTATAGTAGAATAAACCCCCATACTTGTACAACAAAAAAAAAATAGAATACCTAATCTAAAAAAAAATAAATTAATATTATAAGGAATAATAACTCAAATTAATAAAGAAAAAAAAAATCTAATAATTGGAGAATATATATAAGATATATAATTAGATATATTAGGATATATATTTTCTTTTGTAAATAATTTTACAGCTTCTGCAAAAGGCTGTAAAATACCTATAAATCCCACTTTATTTGGCCCTTTTCGAATTTGAATATAACCTAAAATTTTTCGCTCTAATAAAGTTAAAAAAGCAACCCCAATTAATACCCCTAAAATTAATAAAATTATACCAATAAAAATTATTATATATTCATATAAATTCATTACTATTTAAATATATAATATAAATATTTATAAATGAATTCTAAATTCAATACATTAAATTCTGTCAAAATAGTTTTTTTTATTATAACTATTAATTAAATTCATTTTTAAAAAATTATTTTAAATATTAATTCCTTTCGTACTAAAATATATTAATTATTTAAAGATAGAAACCAACCTGGCTTACACCGGTTTGAACTCAGATCATGTAAGATTTTAATAGTCGAACAGACTAAAACTTTAAACTTTTGCATTTAAATTTTATCTTAATCCAACATCGAGGTCGCAAACTTTTTTTTTTATAAGAACTAAAAAAAAAAATAACGCTGTTATCCCTAAGGTAATTTATTCTTTCATTCAATATAATTGGATCATTTATTCATACATCAATGTAATTTATATAAAAAGTTAATTTAATTTTTTTATCACCCCAACAAAATAATTACATTTAATTAAATAAATAAATTTTATAAATAATTTAATAAAAATAAAATATAAAACTCTATAGGGTCTTCTCGTCTTTTAAAATTATTTTAGCTTTTTAACTAAAAAATTAAATTTTAAAATATTAATTTGAGACAGTTAATATTTCATTCAATCATTCATTCCAGTCTTCAATTAAAAGACTATTTATTATGCTACCTTTGCACAGTCAAATTACTGCGGCCCTTTAAATATATTCAGTGGGCAGGTTAGACCTCAAATTATTTACCAAAAGGACATGTTTTGTGATAAACAGGTGAATATTTTATTTTGCCGAATTACTTAAACTAATATTTAATTATTTATTAATTATAAATTATAATAATTATACTAATTTTATCATTATTAATTTATTTTTATTATTCAAATAAATATTTTTATACAAAATATTATTTAAATTAAATTTATTTTTAACAAATGAAATAAAATTAATAATATTAATTATATTAAATTTAATTATTTATAACTATTTTATTTAATATTTTATTTTAAAGCTTATCCCTTAAAATATTTATAATATAATTAATAATTATATAAATTAAATTTATTTCTTAAAAAACTAGATATATTTAAAAACGTTTAACATTTCATTTCTAATTAATTATTTTTAATAATATTACTACCTTAACTAAATTAGTTAATTAACTCTTTACTTCGAGAATATTTTTTTTTAAATATTTATTTAATAAACTTTCATACACAGGATACAATAATTAAAATTTACTTTAAATAAAATTAAATTTTTTATTTATTTAAAATTTCTTCTACAATACTAATTCACTATAAATAATTAAATAATTTAAAAAAAAAAATAATATAACTCAAATTATTAAAACTATTTTTATTATTTATTTATTAATTAATTTTTTTTTCCAAATTATTTGAATTTAACAAACTCTTTTCAATGTTAATGAAATACTTTAAAAGCTTTAATTTCAGGAAACACTTTCCAGTACCTCTACTTTGTTACGACTTATCTCAACTTTAAAATGAGAGCGACGGGCAATATGTACATATTTTAATATTAAATCATTAAATTAAATTAAATATAATTACATTTAAATCCAATTTCATATAATTATTACAAATTATAATTCATTATAAATATTTTTATTGTAATCCATTATATTCTTAAATATAAATTACATCTTGATCTGATTTAATTTTTCTATTTAAATTTTTAAATATTTTCTATTTTTATAAAATATTTTTTTAACGACGATATATAAACTTTAAATTAAGTAAATTTATTCGTGGAATATCAATTAATAAACAGATTCCTCTAAATAAACTAAAATACCGCCAATTTTTTTAAGTTTAAAAACTAATTTACTATTTTAGTTTAAAATTTTAATTTTTTAATAATAGGGTATCTAATCCTAGTTTAAAATAAAATTTATTAATTCATAATTAAATATTAACTATATTTTAAAAAATTAAAATTTTACTTAATAATAATAAATTTATAATAATTATATTAATTTATTAATTAATGACTAATAATATTTAATTTATTTATTGTATAACCGCAACTGCTGGCACAAAATTAGTTAATAATTTTAATATTACTAAATCTTAATTTCTTAAATATTTAAAATTAAATACTACAATTAATTTTTATAATTTTTTAAAATTAAATAAAAATTCTTAATTTTAAAAATAAGTAAGAATTTTTATATTAAAATTTGTAATAAATATGTTTTACATATAAATTTTTCAGTTAGTTTTAAAAAAAATTTTTAAATTTTAAAATTAAATAAAAATTCTTAATTTTAAAAATAAGTAAGAATTTTTATATTAAAATTTGTAATAAATATGTTTTACATATAAATTTTTCAGTTAGTTTTAAAAAAAATTTTAAAATTTTAAAATTAAATAAAAATTCTTAATTTTAAAAATAAGTAAGAATTTTTATATTAAAATTTGTAATAAATATGTTTTACATATAAATTTTTCAGTTAGTTTTAAAAAAAATTTTAAAATTTTAAAATTAGAA